ATATACGTACGTATTAGGCATATAAGGTTATCCTTTATGTAGAATGTAGAAGGATTTTAGCTACTAACGTAACGTAGTCAATTTCATTCGTTAGAACAACTTCCATCGAGTCTCTGCACCTATCCCTTTTTATTCTCATTTTCCATCGTTTTTTCTCTCAAAACAAAGATTTGGCTCAGGATTGCCCTTTTTTAGTTCCAGGGTTTCTCTGAATTTGGAAGTTATCACTTAGCAGGTTTCCATACCAAGGCTCAATCCAATCAAGTCCGTAGCGTCTACCAATTTCGCCATATCCCCCTTTACTTTGAGACAAGGATTCAGTTGTAATTCCATCCACCTCTTTCATTTATCTTGGCACTATTGAATTCATTAGGTAATGATTCCAATATCGAAAAAATGTATGCTGCTATTTTCGTTTTTTGCCCACCCTCTATTCTATATTCTATCATTTCATCTCTATTGGATGAACTCTATTTGTTTCAATACGAAATAATTCTATCATTGATGTATCCGCAATTCAATATGGATAGATATATCCCACATATCTATATGCCTTTCCTCCTCCTTCATTTTTACAGTGCAGTTTGTAATAGTGGAACGGTCGATATTCATTCTTTTTTTTTTTCATTTTGAATTCTAATTTGATTGATATATTGATATTTGATTTTCATATAATCATTATAATCATATAATTATGGAATTGAATTTCTATTCAAATATCTAATCTATCTAGATCTAAATAGTTTTCTTTTCTAAATAGAAAAATAGAATATAAAATATATTAATAAAATATAGTAAAATATATAACTAATATATAACTAATAACTAAGAAATAGAAGAAATTGAAATAAGAAAATAAGAAGAATCACTAGGTAATAGCTAAGATCCGATAGTTTTCTGTATTCCTATATACTATTGCTCTTATATCCTATCCGCCCGCCCGCTTAGCTCAGAGGTTAGAGCATCGCATTTGTAATGCGATGGTCATCGGTTCGATTCCGATAGCCGGCTCTTTTTCTTTATCGATTTTTTTATTTCCATGATTGAAAATCTCTATTCTCGCTTTCTCTAAATGTCGGGTCACCAATCTATTATATCATGGTAACTTGCAGCTATAGCTATGAATAAAAAAGTTGACTAGAACAATTAGATTTCTACAGAAGAGATTGGAAAACGTAACCTTTGCTTGAATTTCCTATATATACAAAAAATCCGAATATTTATAAAATTTCTTTTATTCTGTTTTGTAGGACTTTAGTAAATTGAGTTTTGCTTTGCTGATCTTTGAATTCAGTCTTAATTTCTATTTTTATTTTTTCAAATAAAAGTGAATCAAAAAGGAGCCTTTATATTTATATGTCTCGTTACCGAGGACCTCGTTTCAAAAAAATACGCCGGCTGGGGGCTTTACCGGGACTAACTAGTAAAAGACCCAGATCCAGAAGTGATCTTCAAACCCAATTGCGCTCTGGAAAAAGATCACAATATCGTATTCGTTTAGAAGAGAAACAGAAATTGCGTTTTCATTATGGTCTGACAGAGCGACAATTACTTAAATATGTGCATATTGCTGGAAAAGCCAAAGGGTCAACAGGCCAGGTTTTACTACAACTACTTGAAATGCGTTTGGATAACATACTTTTTCGATTAGGTATGGCTTCGACCATTCCTGGAGCCAGACAATTAGTTAACCATAGACACATTTTAGTTAATGGTCGTATAGTGGATATACCAAGTTATCGTTGCAAACCCCGAGATATTATTACTACGAAGGATAAAGAAAGATCGAAAGCTCTGATTCAAAATCATCTTGTTTCATCCCCCCACGGGGAATTGCCAAACCATTTGACTATTGACTCCTTACAATATAAAGGATTTGTAAATCAAATAATAGATAGTAAATGGATCGGTCTGAAAATAAATGAGTTGTTGGTCGTAGAATATTATTCCCGTCAGACTTGATTCTAACGAAAATAAAAGAGCAAGGTTCATACCAATTTTGATTCCTTTCGCTTAAGTAAATAGAGTACCTTGTGCCCTGTCTCATTCACGTATCAAAAAAGGATCGGCAATAGAATTCTTTTTCTTTTTTTCTTCTTTTCAATATCAATACGATATTTTGATTTGTATTTTACCTATCACAGGGATTCATTAGGGATAGAGAATCTCTATTAATTAAGTAAATAAGGGTCTTACCGTTATAATAATGATATCGATTCTTATTTTATTTGATACATTGTAGTCGGTAACGTTGATGAATGAAAAGAAACGGAGAGAGAGGGATTCGAACCCTCGGTAAACAAAAGTCTACATAGCAGTTCCAATGCTACGCCTTGAACCACTCGGCCATCTCTCCTACAGAATGTTATTCTTGACCAAAACCCGAATGAATAGCGAGTCCTTCATCTTAATTGTAGTACATGTATAACCGTTAGATGGTTCTATAATAAGAAATTTCTTTTCCAATTAGTCTGTTTTTATGTTATTTTGTACTGTACAATTCCTTTTTTTGTGGGATCGTTTTCCCCGAAGGGGAATGATAAGAATTATAGAATGAATTGCTAATTATGCCTAGATCTCGAATAAATGGAAATTTTATTGATAAGACCTCTTCAATTGTAGCCAATATTTTATTACGAATAATTCCGACAACTTCAGGAGAAAAAAAGGCATTTACCTATTACAGAGATGGTGCGATTTGATTTTTTCTTGTTTTTTTTTTACCCCTCAGTTTTACGAGAAAAAGAACGTATTTCATTTAGGAATAGAAAAAAACAAATTAGTAAAAGAAACCTACGCTTGGTGAAGGTGAAGTTTAGAGATAGATCAATTCCTTCTGTCGTGTATCCTCGATTGATGCAGCCTTAGATGCTTCAATTATCGATTTTAGTATTGAGCGAAAGGTTACATCTATAGGTTCTGTATTGGAGGTCAATACTACTTCATTTAGTACCAATAGGTGGTGGCATCGGGGAAAAAGCACTACACCTAGGAATCAACAACATAAAAACTTTGTTATAAATAACCCTTTTCCTTATCGGTATCGGGACTAAAAAGAATGGTTAGGAAAACAAAGATCCATCTTATTCGTACTTTTGGTACCCGTATAACCATCAAAGACCGTTGAAGTGACTAATTCCTGGAAATCGTAAGCGTTGAGTACAAAGAAATCTTTGGAGTTACCATTTTTATCTAGCACTAATATGATTGGTGTTAAGAAAAAACCTCTTGTGGGAAGGCTAGCTAGAAATTTCTTGTAAAAATACCAGCTCCTGTCAGTTCATAATGAGAATAGTGAAATTTTGATTACATGAATTATTCCTCTTAGTACTATGCACAGAAGGGAGGAGCCGTATGAGATGAAAATCTCACGTACGGTTCTGGAACGGAGATTCTTTTACTAGAATGAACGACCGTAACGGATGTTGGCTCAATCCGAAGGAAATTATGCAGAAGCTTTACAGAATTATTATGAAGCTACGCGATCAGAAATTGATCCCTATGATCGAAGTTATATACTCTATAACATAGGTCTTATACACACAAGCAACGGAGAGCATACAAAAGCTTTGGAATATTATTTCCGGGCACTAGAACGAAATCCATTTTTACCACAAGCTTTTAATAATATGGCCGTGATCTGTCATTACGTGCGACTATCTTCACTATAGAAAGAAAAAAAATATTTAATCGTCTAGTAAATACTAGAAAAAAGATAGGCTTTCTACATAGGAATCGTCCAAAGTAACGATTTTTATCAGCTGTAGCAAGGAAAAAGACTTCGCGAGAACCAAAAAAATCGGAAGAAATAGGTATGGCCTATATACTATACTCTATGGATAAAGAGTCGAATTGATAGAGAAAGCACCGTAAAGATCCATTAGTAAGCTATTATTTGGTAAATACAGTTAAGAACTGCTTACTTATGTCATGATATGGGTGAGATATCAACTTATGTAATAGAGTTGATCTACTAAAGTATTGAGCAGCGGTGTAGCATCAGATCCCAAAGATAGTAAGTTCTTTTTTCTTAACGGAGGAAAGTCTTTTTCAAATATTCTATATAAATAAAAATCTCATATAACATATATGAAATACGAAATCGAGATAGTTACCTTTCAGAAAATTAGAACGATATCAGGGGATATCTATGCTTCATTCTTCTGAAGGTGGGAGAAAAGAGAAAACTAATCATTGATCCAAATTAGATTTGGAAACTTATGCAATAAACATCTTCTGGTTAACCCAAGAGAAAATAGAATAAATAGATTGATGAGAAATTTCATTCAGTTAGCATAGGATAGATTAAGAGAAGATGGGACGCAAAAAGAATCGATTGCTGAGCCGTATGAGGTAGGAAACTCTCAAGTACGGTTCTAAGGGAGGGAATTTACTAACCTATTCCGACCGGGGAGAACAGGCCATTCTACAAGGTGATTCGGAAATTGCGGAGGCTTGGTTCGATCAAGCTGCTGAGTATTGGAAACAAGCTATAGCGCTTACTCCAGGGAATTATATTGAAGCACATAATTGGTTAAAAATAACGAGGCGTTTTGAATAAGACCATTCTCTTTTTTTTGTGGATCCAGCAATCAAATTAAATAAATAGTTCCTATGAGAAGATCTAATCAAGAATTTTATTCTATCCCCCTTCTTTCTAAATTTAGAAAATCATTCATAATTCTTAATAATTAAGAAAAAAAAAAAGAAAATAAAAGAGAAAAGAAAGTCAATCTAGATTTATATATTCTATTTAGCTATTTATATTCTATATTAGATTTTTTAATTTTCTATTAAAGTATATGGTCACTTCGCCATTCAGAATCTAAATAGAAAGAAGCTAGATTGCAAAAAAATCATTTTTTCGTTATCCTGGTAAATGTTTTGGCAATCTAATAGGTCCCCTAGGCACCTATTATTTATGTCATAATAAATTCGAACACTTGCCCCGGATCGACTTCAATATCATAATTTCTCTAGTGAATAACTAAAGAAAATAG